ATTGTGTAATGACGATTATACAAAAGAATACTTATCAAAAAGATATGATCCTTTCCTGAACAAATCATATCGGAAAACAACCTACAAAAACTTTTCATCTCCAAATTTAAAACAAACTCTGATAAAAAATTTCATACATAAATTTGGTATAAATCGAATTCATGGTATCCTTCTTTCGGATACTGATTATCAAGCATTTAAACCACAAATAAATAGATTTGATAAAAAAACATTATTAACAGAAATTGTAGATTTTTTAACTTTCATTAGTAGAGTTTTTAGAGAATCAGATGCAAATTGGAAGGTTCTTTCTTTATTTTCAGAAGGCAGAATAGTAACAAAATATTTAAAATATTTATTAACTCAAATTGTAACTGATGTTAATGATCAAAAAATTATCAGAAAATCGACTAGAATAAAAGAAATCAATAAAAAAGTCCTTCGATGGTCATACCAATTAATAAACGAGTTAGAACAACAATCGGGAGAATATCAGGAAGACGTGCCTGTAGATCATGAAATTCGCTCAAGAAAAGGTAAAATTGTAGTTATTTTTACTGTTAACAAGGAAGATACTGATCCTAATACCGATACTAATACGTTCGATCAAACAGACACAAAGGAAGTGTCTTTAATACGATATTCGCAACAATCAGATTTTAGGCGAGGTATAATCAAGGGTTCTGTGCGGTCTCAAAGGCGTAAAATCGTAATAATAGAATTATTTCAAGCAAATGCACACTCTCCTCTTTTTTTCGACAGAATAAAAAAAAAAAACCTTTCTTCTTTTTATATTTCCGGGTTAATTAAACTGATTTTAAAAAATTGGGGGGGGACATTTAAAATTTTAGAGTATACAAAGAAACAAACAAAAAAAGAAGAACAAAAAGAAAAGAAAAAAAAAAAAGAGAACATGCGAATAGAGATAGCGGAGGCCTGGGATACCATCCCACTTGCGCAAATAATAAGAGGTTGCATGTTACTAACTCAATCTATTTTTAGAAAAAATATTCTATTACCTTCATCCATAATTGCGAAAAATATTGGACGTATACTCCTATTTCAACTTCCTGAATGGTCTGAGGATTTACATGAATGGGAGAGAGAGGTACATGTTAAATGTACTTATAACGGGGTTCCGTTATCCGAAACAGAATTTCCAAAAAATTGGTTGACAGATGGCATTCAGATAAAAATCTTATTTCCTTTCTGTTTGAAACCTTGGAACAAATCGAAACTAGGATCTTCTCAGAAAGATCTAAAGAAAAAACAAAAAGATGATTTTTGTTTTTTAACAGTTTGGGGAATGGAAGCCGAACTTCCCTTCGGCTCGCCCCGAAAACGACTTTCCTTTTTTAAACCCATTTTTACGGAATTAAATCAAAAAATTGGAACATTAAAAAAGAAGTATTTTGGAGTTCTACTAGTTTTCAAAGGAAAAACAAAATTACTTGGAAAACTTTCAAAAGAAGCAAAAAAATGGGTTATCAAAAATGTTCTTTTGATAAAAAAAAAAATAAAAGAAATTTCAAAAGTCAATCCAATTCTATTATTTCGATTAAAAGAAGTCCAAATATATGAATCGAGAGAATTAAAAGAAGAAAAAGATTCCCTAATAAGCAATCAGATAATTCACGAATCGTTGATTCAAATTACACCTCCAAGTTGGAGAAATTCTTCATTTACAGAAAAAAAAACGAAGAATCTGGCGGATCGAACAAGTACAATCCTAAATCAAATAGAAAAAATATCAAAAGAGAAAAAAAAAGTAACTCCAAAAATAAATAATCTTAGTAGTGCTAACAAAACAAACTATAATGCTAACAGATTCGAAAAATGGCAAATATTAAAAAGAATAAATGCTCGAATAATTTGTAAATCCCCCTTTTTTTTAAAATTTTTTATTGAAAGAATATACACAGATATTTTTTTATCTAGCATTAATATTCCAAAAACAAATACAAAACTTTTTCTTGAATTAATCAAAAAAATGAGTGATAAATCCATTTATAATAATTCAAGAAAACAAGAAATAATTAATAAAAAAAAGAAAAAACCAATTCCGTTTATTTTACAGTCACTTGATAATATCAGTAATGTTAAAACTAACTCACATGGTTTTTATAACTTATACGACATATCCCAAGCATATGTATTTTACAAATTATCACAAACCCAAGTTAGTAATTCGTATAAATTAAGATATGTTCTTGACTATCAAGGAATCCCCTTTTTTCCGAAACCCGAAATAAAGGATTCTTTTGAAACGCGAGGAGTGGTTCATTCGAAATTGGGGAATAAGAAACTTCCGAGTTATGAAATGAATCAATGGAAAAATTGGTTAAGAGGGCATTATCAATACAATTTATCTCAGATAAAATGGTCTAGATTAATACCAAAAAAGTGGCGAAATACGCTTCATAAGCGTCATATAGCTAAAAAGGAAATTGTAAGCAAATGGGAGGAAAAAGGCCACTTAATTGATTCCAAAAAACAATTTGAAGCATATTCATTATCTAATCAAAAAGATAATTTTCAAAAAGACTATAGGTATGATCTTTTATCATATAAATTTCTTGATTATGAAAATAAAACGGAATGCTTTTTTTATAGATCTCCGTTTCAAGGAAATAAGAATCAAGAGATTTCTTACACGTCTAAAGAGACCCTTTTGGATATACCGAGAAACATCCCTATTCATAATTATCTAAATAATAATCTAGGAAGGGTCGATACTCTATATATGGATATGGAAAAAATGGCCAATAGAAAATATTTTGATTGGAAAAGTCTCAATTTTTATCTTAAACAAAAAGTTAATATTGAGGCCTGTACCACGACCAATACCAATAGGAATCAAAATGTTCAAATCCTTACTAATAATTCTACTAAAAAAGACCTTTCTTATCTTAAAATTCCAGAAAAAAATCTACCAAATTCTCATAAAGGTTTTTTTTATTGGATGGTAATGAATGAAAAAAGCCTAAAGCAGCCCATATCAAATCTGGAATCTTGGTTCTTCCCAGAATTTGTATTGCTTTATAGTGCATATAAAACGAAACCTTGGTTTATACCAAGTAAATTACTTCTTTTAAATTTGAATATAAATGAAAATTGTAGTCAAAATAAAAAGATCAATGAAAAGGAAAAAGGAAGTTTTTTGGTTGCAGCGAAAAAAAAGGATCCAAATCAAAAAGAAAAAGAACCCATAAGTCGAGGAGATCTTGGATCCGTTCTCTCAAAGCCAAAAGATATTGAAGAAAATTATGTAAGATCAGACATGAAAAAAGGGAAAAAGAAAAAACAATACAAAAACAAGACAGAAGCAGAACTAGATTTCTTCCTGAAACGTTATTTGCTTTTTCAATTGAGATGGGGCGATACTTTTGATCAAAGAGTGATCAATAATATCAAGGTCTATTGTCTCCTGCTTAGACTCGTAGATCCACGAAAAATTACTATATCCTCGATTCACAATAGAGAAATTTGTTTGGATCTAATGCTAATTCAGAATAATTTAACTTTTACAGAATTGATGAAAAGGGGAATACTTATTATAGAACCCGCCCGCCTATCTGTAAAAAAAGATGGGCGGTTTATTATGTATCAAACCATAGGTATTTCGTTGATTCACAAGAGTAAACACCAAATTAATAAAAAATACCAAGAGCAAGGATATGACCCTAAGACTCATTTTGGTGAAGCTATTTCAACACAGCAAAGAATAACCGAAAATAGAGATAAAAATCGTTGTGATTTGCTTGTTCCTGAAAATATTTTATCGTTTAAACGTCGTAAAAAATTGAGAATTCTAATCTGTTTCAATTCAAAGAATAGAAATATTATAGATAGAAATCCAGTATTTTGGAACGAAAAGAACCTAAAAAACAGCACCCAGGTTTCACATGACAACAAGCATCTTGATAAAGAAAAAAATCAATTAATGAAATTAAAGCTTTTTCTTTGGCCTAATTATCGATTAGAAGATTTAGCTTGTATGAACCGTTATTGGTTTAATACGAATAATGGCAGTCGTTTCAGTATGTTAAGGATACAGATGTATCCACGATTAAAAATTTGTGGATAATACATTTTTTGTATATATGCTATACCCTATAATATATATAGGGTATGGTATGCGAGGTATATGAAAACAAACAAATATACGGATCACGTATCTTGTCTCACATTTCAGTAATGTTTCAATTAGATCTCGAAATGAATCAACAGAACCTTGGAACTTTCTTCATTTTAGGTCTAAATTCAAATTATTCGACGGAAAAATGTACCAATCCTTTTCTACTCCTATCTAAATCCAATTTCAAATTAAATTAATTGATTTGAATTCAGAAAATTAGAAGTTCATAAAGAATTTATGATTATATTATTGTAGATACCACATTCAAATTAATGACCTTATTATTATTACTGATTCAGTAAAATCCATATCTGTAAAAAGCGAGGGGTTTTTTTTATGGTAAAAAATTCATTCATTTCGGTTATTTCTCAAAAAGAAAACAGAGGGTCTGTTGAATTTCAAGTATTCAATTTCACCACTAAGATAAGGAAACTGACTTCACATTTGGAATTGCACAAAAAAGACTCTTCATCTCAGAGAGGGTTGCGCAAAATTTTGGGAAAACGTCAACGGCTGCTGGCCTATTTGTCAAAAAGAAATAGAGAACGCTATAAAGAATTAATCCGCGAGTTGGATATTCGTGAGATAAAAACTCGTTAATTTGAAGAGTGATACCTTTGAGCTTAATCATTTAAATTTTGATGAACTTATTTTTACTTTAAACAATGCACGGAAGAATGACTCGAGAAAAACTTATGATTGCACCAACTAAAAGAAAAGACCTCATGATAGTCAATATGGGTCCTCACCACCCGTCAATGCATGGTGTTCTTCGACTGATTGTGACTCTCGATGGTGAAGATGTTATTGACTGTGAACCAATATTGGGTTATTTACATAGAGGGATGGAAAAAATTGCGGAAAATCGAACAATTATACAATATTTGCCTTATGTAACGCGTTGGGATTATTTAGCTACTATGTTTACAGAAGCAATAACCGTAAACGGACCCGAGCAGCTGGGCAATATTCAAGTACCTAAAAGGGCTAGCTATATCAGAGCTATTATGTTGGAATTGAGTCGTATCGCCTCCCATTTATTATGGCTTGGCCCTTTTCTAGCAGATATTGGAGCCCAGACCCCCTTTTTTTATATTTTTCGAGAACGCGAATTGATATATGACCTATTCGAAGCTGCTACCGGTATGCGCATGATGCATAATTATTTTCGTATCGGAGGGGTTGCTGCTGATTTACCTCATGGCTGGATAGATAAATGTTTGGATTTTTGCGATTATTTTTTAAGCAGGGTTACTGAATATCAAAAGCTTATTACACAAAATCCTATTTTTTTAGAACGAGTTGAAGGCATAGGCATTATTGGCCCAGAAGAAGCACTAAATTGGGGTTTATCAGGACCGATGCTACGAGCTTCCGGAATACAATGGGATCTTCGTAAAGTTGATCGTTATGAGTGTTACGACGAATTTGACTGGGAGATTCAATGGCAAAAAGAAGGAGATTCGTTAGCTCGGTATTTAGTACGAATCAATGAAATGACAGAATCCATAAAAATTATCCAACAGGCTCTGGAAAGAATTCCAGGGGGGCCTTATGAGAATTTAGAAGTCCGGCTCTTTAATAGAATAAAGAACCCTGAATGGAATGGTTTTGAATATCGATTTATTAGTAAAAAACCTTCTCCAACCTTTGAATTGTCCAAGCAAGAACTTTATGTAAGAGTTGAGGCGCCAAAAGGAGAATTGGGCATTTTTCTGATAGGAGATCGGAGTGTTTTTCCTTGGAGATGGAAAATTCGGCCGCCGGGTTTTATCAACTTGCAAATTCTTCCACAATTAGTTAAAAGAATGAAATTGGCTGATATTATGACGATACTAGGTAGCATAGATATCATTATGGGAGAAGTTGATCGTTGAAATGATTATCGATACAACAGAAATACAGGCTATCAATTCTTTTTCCAGGTTGGAATCCTTAAAAGAAGTCTATGGAATCGTATGGATACTTGGCCCTATTTTAACGCTTGTATTAGGAATCACACTAGGTGTCTTAGTAATTGTTTGGTTAGAAAGAGAAATCTCTGCGGGGATACAACAACGTATTGGACCCGAATATGCTGGGCCTTTGGGAATTCTGCAAGCTCTGGCAGACGGTACAAAACTACTTTTCAAAGAGAATCTTTTTCCATCTAGAGGAGATACTCGTTTATTTAGTATTGGACCATCCATAGCAGTCATATCCATTTTACTCAGTTATTCAGTAATTCCCTTTAGCTATCGATTTATTCTAACCGATCTTAGTATTGGTATTTTTTTATGGATTGCCGTTTCAAGTCTTGCTCCCGTTGGACTTCTTATGTCGGGATATGCATCAAATAATAAATATTCTTTTTTAGGTGGATTAAGGGCTGCTGCTCAATCAATTAGTTATGAAATACCATTAACTCTATGTGTATTATCAATATCTCTACGTGCGATTCGGTAAGACAAAAAACCTACCCTATTTCTTTTCTTTCTAGAAAGAAAGTTAAATGAGCTGAATATCTATTTTCTTTATTCATCGTTGGGGTTGATGAATTTAATCAGATAGTTATATGAGTGAAATAAAACGGCTTAAAAATTTGCTGTTATAAAGGAATTAAATCTCATTTCCTATGTACAAGAATTAAGTGAAAATAAATATAAACAATCGAGACGATTTACCCCAGGGTTGTTTGATTAGTCATCGTGGTCTGGAGCGGGTTCAAAAGATCAACCATATGTGGTTTTATTATCTATTTCCATAGATATATTACCCTAACGAGAGATTAAAAAAGACGAGTGGATGGTTAGGAAGACCAAGATACACAAAGGATTAGTAATGGAGATTCTGAAAATTACCCAAAAAGATATTTCTTTTTAGAAAAGTAATTCAAATTGGGGCTTTAAGTTGGTAGAAATGATTAAGAAGTACTCCCCACGATTTCGATCCAGAGCATGTTCCTATCCACCGATTAAGTAAATAACTATCAAGAACGAAGAAATCTTTTACTTTTGGTAATACCTCTTTTTCTAAGAAAGGAGAATAGGAACGAAATAAAATAGAAAGACTAGAATTGCAAAAAGAAATCTTTTTATTCAGAACTCTTTTGATTTTTTTCTCTAAATAAAATTTTTGTTATGTAATTATGTAATGTCTAATTCTTTTTCGTAATCGAAAATGATAAAAAAAAATAGGTTGAAATATCTATATGATATTTCTTTTAAAAGTCTTTTTTATTCAAGGATAAAGTTATTAATCAAGAAAGAAAAAAGAAAATTCTTAAAAGATGAGATCAATTCAGAAGCATTTTTTGATTATAAATCTAGCAGACAGAATTCCATTGGTCTAATTCTTAGGATGAAAAGATAAGAATTTTTCTC